CCCCTGAATCCACAAGTACCGGCAGAGGACCAAGAAACCACCCGACCCCGTACATCTGTAACAGTCACAATGGTATTGTTGAAACTTGCTTGAACATGAATAACTCCCTTTGGTAGTCTACGCGCACTCTTACGTGAACCAATACGTCCATTCCTACGTGAACCAATTCTTGGTATAGGTTTTGCCATATTTTATCATCTCATAAATATGAGTCAGAGATATATGGATATATCCATTTCATGTTAAAACAGATCCTTTATTTTTATTTGTACATCGGGTCCTTGAGAGAGTTCCTTTTAGAAAGATTATCCTTGTCTTTGTTTATGTCTTGGGTTGGAACAGATTACTATAATTCGTCCCCGCCTACGGATCAGTCGACATTTTTCACAAATTTTACGAACAGAGGCCCTTATTTTCATATTTGTCATTCCTTACCTTAACTTAATTCCGAATCCACTTCTTGGAAGAAAATAAGTTTCTTGAAATTTTGAATCTCGAATTGTATCCCCATAAAAGTAATGTTGAAGTTAAAAAAACCACCTAATCGTTCGAATCCTTGTTGCGGAGTCTATAAATTATACGCCCTCGGGTTGAATCATAACGACTTACTTCAATTTTGACTCTATCTCCTGGTAGTATCCGTATAAAACTACGTCGGATCCTTCCTGAAACATAACCTAGAATCAGATCTTCATTATCTAAGCGAACCCGGAACATACCATTGGGAAGTGATTCAGTAATTAAACCTTCATGAACCCATTTTTGTTCTTTCATTCCAGGTAAAACCCCCTTGAAGTATCAACTAATGGAGGAGGAGTGATATTAGATAACCCGTCTTTTCTCTTTTTTTTTTCACAAATAGGAAATTTCGGATCTAATTCGGATATTAGAAGGATTACCATATATAAGACAAAATTTCTCCGCCGATTCCTTCTAGTCGAGCCTCTCGGTCTGTCATTATACCCCGAGAAGTAGAAAGAATTACAATCCCCATCCCACCCAAAATTCTAGGAATTCTTTGATAGTTAGAATAGATTCGTAGACCAGGTCGACTGATCCGTTTTAAATTTAAAATAGTTTTATATGGTCCTTTCCTATTCCTTCTATGTTGTAGGGTTAAAACCAAAAAATCTTTGCTGTTTTCCCGATGTTTTCTCACGTTTTCTAGAAAACCTTCTCGTAAAAGTATTTTAACAATGTTTTCAGTGATGTTAGTAGATGCTATTCGAACCGTTCCTTTTCTATGCATGTCAGCATTTCGTATAGAGGTTATTATGTCAGCAATAGTGTCCCTACCCATAATGAACTAAAATTATTGGTGCCTCAAAATTTGGATATAATAAACATGATCTTTTTTTGTTATGAATTAGTAAAGGTATATACGTGAGACACAATCTATTAATTAACCTATTTCATTCAAATACTCTACTATAACTCTGTCTTTCTTATCTTATAATACTTCAGGGGCTAATGAAACTATTTTAGTAAAATTTAACTGTCTCAATTCCCGGGCGATCGCACCAAAAACTCGAGTTCCTTTTGGATTTCCTTCTTGATCAATGACAACTGCAGCATTGTCATCATATCGTATTATCATACCATTGTCACGTTTGAGTTCTTTACAAGTACGTACAATTACAGCTCTGATCACTTCTGATCTTTTTAGAGGCATATTTGGTACTGCTTCTTTGATCACAGCAACAATAACATCACCAATATGAGCATATCGGCGATTACTAGCTCCTAGGATTCGAATACACATCAATTCTCGGGCCCCGCTGTTGTCCGCTACATTCAAATAGGTCTGGGGTTGAATCATATCATTTTTTAATCTGTTCTTTCAATGCAAAACAAAAAGGGGCGAAGAAAAAAAGAAATATTCTTTGTCAAAAAAAAAAAGAAACCCGCAATTGCTTTTTTATTCCAAGACCTCTTTCCTGTGGTTATTCATTTCTATCACGAAATAATGAATTGAGTTCGTATAGGCATTTTGGACGCCGCTATTGAAATAGCCTTTCTGGCTATATTTTCTGCTACTCCACCCATTTCATAAAGTATTCTACCTGGTTTAACGACAGCTACCCAATATTCGGGAGATCCTTTACCCGACCCCATACGTGTTTCCGCAGGTCTTACTGTAACGGGTTTGTCTGGAAATATACGTACCCATATTTTTCCCCCACGGCGTGCATTTCGTGTCATTGCTCGTCGCCCTGCTTCTATTTGTCTAGATGTGATCCAAGCGGGTTCAAGTGCCTGAAGAGCATATCTACCGAAACAAATATGATTACCTCGATAAGATATTCCCTTCATTCTTCCTCTATGTTGTTTACGGAATCTGGTTCTTTTGGGGTTATAGTTGATGGTTGTTTCGCAATTCCATCTCTACTACAGAACTGGACATGAGAGTTTCTTCTCATCCAGCTCCTCGCGAATGAAAGGATTGAAAAATATTTTATTAAGATATACATGTATTTAATGAATAATACATCGGATTCTT